CGAAAATTGTTATGGATTAAATTATAAGAAATTTTTTAAATCAAAAATGAATCTTTGTGAACAATGTGGATATCATTTGAAAATGAGTAGTTCTGATAGAATCGAACTTTTGATTGATTCGGGTACTTGGGAGCCTATGGATGAAGACATGGTCTCTCTGGATCCCATTCAATTTCATTCGGAGGAGGAGCCTTATAAAAATCGTATCGATTCTTATCAAAGAAAGACAGGATTAACCGAGGCTATTCAAACAGGTATAGGGCAATTAAACGGTATTAACGTAGCAATTGGGGTTATGGATTTTCAGTTTATGGGGGGTAGTATGGGATCCGTAGTTGGGGAGAAAATTACCCGTTTGATTGAATACGCCACTAAAGAATTTCTACCTCTTATTATAGTGTGTGCTTCCGGAGGGGCACGCATGCAAGAAGGAAGTTTGAGCTTGATGCAAATGGCTAAAATATCTGCTGCTTTATATGATTATCAATCAAATAAAAAGTTATTCTATGTACCAATCCTTACATCTCCTACTACCGGCGGGGTGACAGCTAGTTTTGGTATGTTGGGGGATATCATTATTGCCGAACCCCATGCCTACATTGCCTTTGCGGGTAAAAGAGTAATTGAACAAACATTAAATAAAACAGTACCCGAAGGTTCACAAGCGGCTGAGTATTTATTCCAGAAGGGCTTATTCGATCTAATCGTACCACGTAATCCTTTAAAAAGCGTTCTGAGTGAGTTATTTCAACTCCACACTTTCTTTCCTTTGAATCAAAATTAGAACATGAAGTTGAATTATTTTGAGCAAACAAGTAATTAGTTTATCGGAATAATAGAATTTTATCTTTCTATACCTTACGATAATCCTATTTTGACTAAGAATCCCTGCTGGATGGGATTCTAACAAACCCTTTAATATATAAAACTAAATATAAAACTAAATAAATAGAATCTAATTCATTTTTAAGAAACTTTTTGCTTAGTAAATTAAATTTGAAGACAAGAGAAAAAAATGAATCAAATAATATCTCATCCATATCCTTTCAAATCTTTCATGTAGAGGGATGAAAAACTACATTATATACTCATTTAGAATTAGAATAGATTAGAGAGATATTAAGTAATAATAATTCCAATTTAGAATTATCAAATTATACTTATAATAAGATATAAGATATCTTTATATATAATATCTTTATATTCTATAAATATAAAATCTAAATAATAATAACAGGTACAAATAGTAAAGCGAGGTACCCATTCTATGACAACTCTTAACTTTCCCTCTGTTTTGGTCCCTTTAGTAGGCCTAGTATTTCCGGCAATCGCAATGGCTTCTTTATTTCTTCATGTTCAAAAAAACAAGATTGTTTAGAGCCGAGGGTACAAAATCTCATTTTTAAACTGACGCTTGTATCATAACACAGATATCCTTTTAGCAAAATATGGTATAAGCGTCTTCCGACGAAAATCTCCCAAAATGCTATATTCTAGCTATTTTCAAATAGACCCGAATTGGCGGACGGCTGAATTGTAAAGTTGGTCTATCTATATGCATGTGGCTATCTTTAGTGAGATCATACGAAGGGTATGTTATTAGTTTAGATCTAACCAATTTAATGAATTACTCCTAAAGGTTCACATCAAACTAGTGCTAGTTGATGCGAGTTACTTCGGAAACAAAAGGACTAAAGTAAAATTCATTTGGGGTATTCTCTCAATTCCAAAAAAAAGCAACTGGATCAAGTATGAGTTGTCGATCAGAACATATATGGATAGAACCTATAACAGGGGCTCGAAAAACAAGTAATTTCTGCTGGGCTGTTATCCTTTTTTTAGGTTCATTAGGATTCTTGTTGGTTGGAACCTCGAGTTATCTTGGTAGAAATTTGATATCTTTATTTCCGTCTCAGGAAATCGTTTTTTTTCCACAAGGAATTGTGATGTCTTTCTATGGGATCGCGGGTCTTTTTATTAGCTCTTATTTGTGGTGCACAATTTCGTGGAATGTAGGTAGTGGTTATGATCGATTTGATAGAAAAGACGGAATAGTGTGTATTTTTCGTTGGGGATTTCCTGGAAAAAATCGTCGGGTCTTCCTCCGATTTCTTATAAAAGATATTCAGTCCGTCAGAGTAGAAGTTAAAGAGGGTATTTATGCTCGTCGTGTCCTTTATATGGATATCAAAGGCCAGGGAGCCATTCCATTGACTCGTACTGATGAGAATTTTACTCCACGGGAAATGGAACAAAAAGCTGCTGAATTGGCCTATTTCTTGCGTGTACCAATTGAAGTATTTTAAGAAATGAGCCGACAAATGCATGCTTTCTCAGCAGGAGGGCAAAAACGCAAGAATCCTCTTTTTCTATAACATAACTTAATTGAAATTTCTTCAGAACATCCATTCGAGTCAAAGCAGACATATATGGAACAATTAAAAAAAAAAAATAATAAAAAAGAGTGAATAGATTCATAGATTCGATAACTTGTAATAGAACTGATGCGTGAGAGAAATATTAGATTACATAAAGTCGACGAATAAGATTCATTAACAATTCACAGATGAAAAAATGGCAAAAAAGAAAGCATTAACTCCTCTTTTCTATCTTGCATCTATAGTATTTTTGCCTTGGTGGATTTCGCTCTCATTTCAAAAAAGTCTGGAATCATGGATTACAAATTGGTGGAATACTAGGCAATCCGAAACTTTTTTGAATGATATTGAAGAAAATAGTATTCTAGAAAAATTCAAAGAATTAAAGGAACTCCTCCTCTTAGAGGAAATGATCAAGGAATACTCGGAGACACATCTACAAAACCTTCGTATAGGAATTCACAAAGAAACAATCCAATTAATCAAGATACACAATGAGGGTCGTATTCATACGATTTTGCACTTCTCGACAAATATAATCTGTTTCATTATTCTAAGTGGTTATTCTATTTTGGGTAATAAAGAACTTGTTATTCTTAACTCTTGGGCTCAGGAATTCCTATATAACTTAAGTGACACAATAAAAGCTTTTTCTCTTCTTTTATTAACTGATTTATGTATCGGATTTCATTCGCCCCATGGTTGGGAACTGCTGATTGGCTTTGTCTACAAGGATTTTGGATTTGTTCATAATGATCAAATTATATCTGGCCTTGTTTCCACTTTTCCAGTCATTCTAGATACAATTTTAAAATATTGGATTTTCCGTTATTTAAATCGCGTATCTCCGTCACTTGTAGTGATTTATCATTCAATGAATGACTGAAAAATTATCTACCTAATCTAATTATAATGTTTCTTATTACTTTGCAGTTGTACATAAGCAAAGCATTGAAAAAAACTTTATATTTCTACCCATCCCGGAGATTCATCCTATATTCCTATATATTAATCCAGTCAAATTATTATTATTCCAGTAAATAACAGAATCGTGGATAGGAAACTCCATTAGTGACCTACCCCAATTTATTGTAGAAATTTTCGGGATCAATGGTTGGACCATGCAAACTAGAAATACTTTTTCTTGGATAAAGGAACAGATTACTCGATCTATTTCCATATCGCTCATGATATATATCATAACTCGTACATCCATTTCAAATGCATATCCCATTTTTGCACAGCAGGGTTATGAAAATCCACGAGAAGCCACTGGACGTATTGTATGCGCCAATTGCCATTTAGCTAATAAACCAGTGGATATTGAGGTTCCGCAAGCGGTACTTCCCGATACTGTATTTGAAGCAGTTGTTCGAATTCCCTATGATATGCAACTGAAACAAGTTCTTGCTAATGGTAAAAAGGGGGGTTTGAATGTAGGGGCTGTTCTTATTTTACCAGAGGGTTTTGAATTAGCCCCTCCCGATCGTATTTCCCCCGAGATAAAAGAAAAGATGGGCAATCTGTCTTTTCAGAGTTATCGCCCCAACCAAAAAAATATTCTTGTCATAGGCCCTGTTCCTGGTCAGAAATATAGTGAAATCACCTTTCCTATTCTTTCCCCCGACCCCGCTACTAAGAAAGACATTCACTTCTTAAAATATCCTATATACGTAGGCGGAAACAGAGGAAGGGGCCAAATTTATCCTGATGGGAGCAAGAGTAACAATACAGTTTATAATGCTACAGCATCAGGTATAGTAAGCAAAATCCTACGAAAAGAAAAGGGGGGATACGAAATAACCATAGCGGATGCATCCGATGGACGTCAAGTAGTTGATATTATCCCTCCGGGGCCAGAACTTCTTGTTTCAGAAGGTGAATCTATCAAATTGGATCAACCGTTGACAAGTAATCCTAATGTGGGCGGATTTGGTCAGGGAGATGCAGAAATAGTACTTCAAGATCCATTACGTGTACAAGGTCTTTTGTTCTTCTTCGCATCTGTGATTTTGGCACAAATCTTTTTGGTTCTTAAAAAGAAACAGTTTGAGAAGGTTCAATTGTCCGAAATGAATTTCTAGACTGGCGTATTTATCGACATCAAGTATTAGCAATTATCTATGATAAAAAATGAAATTAGAAAAATAATTTTGTTCTTTTAGACTCTTTTTCTATGAGATGCCGGGAATTCCTTGTACGACATTCCTAGACATAGTATATAGAAAGACTATTTGACTTGACCCCTTCTTTTTTTTTTTTCAAAATTGGGGCTATGTTGCTATTGTCAGATTGAAATGTAAAAAATGCATTTCATTCTAATACATTTCACTTTGGCTAGATCCTATCCAAAAGTAAACGGGAAATAGAACGGATAAATATAAATGAAGGGAGCAAATATTTCTGGGAGGGTTTATTCGTCTTCCTAGTCTTCGACACAAGAAAAGGGGTGTGAAAAATCCTTTTCTTGTGTCGAAATAATAATGATTCTTTATACTGTTCGTCAAACATTCCTAGTGTTAGTTTCTGTTTTTTACAGATGTATCAGAACGTTTTTTGGAGTTATTGCGTATTTTATTAATTATTATATTATAAATTCTATTACAATAATTAATAATTACG